GTATATTACATTTATTATTCGGTCCAAGAAAAGTCTCTTAGGACCTCTTTTAACAAATGAATTAATTAATTCTAAATTCTGAAAAGATGAATAAACAGACCCATATAAAAGAGACGCTATGAATATTCCGAAATAGGCTATACTGACTGAATAAATTGCATTTGTCACAAATTCATACCAATCCACAGAATAGTTCGAATTTTGATGTAAAAGGTTTATCGATGGGGTTAACCATTTCGATAATATATCCAAATCCATTCCTACTTGATCGAAAGGAATTCCTATGGACCCAACAAACAAAGTAAATAGGACCAATACAAGTAGAGGAAATAGCATAGTATTGTCGGATTCACAGGGATACATGGAAGTGTCTTTATTGTCAAAATGAGTACTAAAGGATCGCATCAGATTTCGTATATTCCCACCAATTTGATATATCTTCTTCGAAAAAAGGGAAACCTTTTTATTATTATTCATTACTGAGAAAAGTACATTTTTGTTAACTGGTTTCGGTCCTTCTTTTCCCCATATAGATATTGAAGAGAACGAGCTATTTTTAGTGCCACTGTAATTTTGAAACCGAACGTGTAAATGCCCCTCAAAAGTAAGTAAATACATCCGAAACATATAAAATGCAGTTAATCCTGCTGTGGAACAGGCTATTATCGCGAAAATCGGTGAATACAACCAACTATCATTAAGAATTTCATCTTTGGACCAAAAACAAGCAAGAGGTGGAATACCACAAAGAGAAAGTGTACCTAATAAAAAAGTAGTTTTTGTAATTGGCACATATTTGGTTAAACCACCCATAAGAACCATGTTCTGACTTTTATCTGGAGAATATCCAACAATGGGTTCCATTGAATGAATAATCGATCCGGATCCTAAAAACAATAATGCTTTCGAATAGGCATGAGTGATTAAATGGAATAAAGCAGCTCGATAAGAACCTATCCCTGGAGCTAACATAATATAACCCAATTGAGACATTGTAGAATAGGCTAAACTTCTCTTAATGTCTTTTTGAGCAAGAGCTAAAGTAGCTCCTAATAGTACCGTTATTATACCTAGCAAAGAAATGAGATTCATTATGTAAGGTATGACTGTGAAAAGGGGAAGAAGCCGAGCGACAAGAAAAATTCCCGCTGCTACCATAGTAGCAGCATGTATAAGAGCCGAAATAGGAGTGGGTCCCTCCATGGCATCAGGTAACCATACATGAAGGGGAAATTGTGCGGATTTAGCAACTGCACCAAGAAATAATAGGGAGGCACACAGAGTAGCAAATAAAGAATTGACCCCATTATTATGGATCAAGTTATTGAAGATTTCGAACAAATCCCGAAATTCCAAACTACCTGTTATCCAATAAAAACCTAAGATTCCTAATAATAAACCAAAATCCCCTACACGATTAGTTACAAACGCTTTTTGACAAGCATTGGCTGCAATTGGTCGTGTGAACCAAAAACCTATTAATAGATACGAACACATTCCCACCAGTTCCCAAAAAATATGAATTTGTATCAAATTGGAACTAGTAACTAATCCCAACATAGAAGTATTGGAAAAACTCATATAAGCAAAAAATCTCAAATATCCTTGATCATGAGACATATAATTGTCACTATAAATAAGAACCATGATTCCAACAGTAGTGATTAGTATTGACATAATAGAAGTAAGTGGGTCGATCAAGTGGCCAAACTCTAAAGAAAAATCATTATTGATGGTCCAAGAACATAGAAATTGATAGATAGAACTGCCATTGATTTGCTGAATAGACAGATCGGCCGAAAAAACCATAACTATACTTAGCAATGAAACACTAGGAAAAGCCCACATACGACGAAGATTTTTTGTTGCAGTCGGAACAAGCAGAAGTCCCCATCCTATTGACATAGTAACTGGAAGTGGAACGAAAGGTATGATCCATGCATATTGATATGTATGTTCCATAAGAAAATAAAACTTTTTTGATTCTTATTAATTGTTTCCGATTCACCAGCTCTTCTCTCTTTCGGAAGTCAAATAAATAAATAAAAATCAAGATAGAAAAGAACTAAAATACGATTTTTAATTCTTAATTATTCCGATTCTTTCCCAAATATCGTATTGAATAAAAAGAAATTTAAATCAAGAAGTTACAATTGTTCAAATGACCAAGTCACTGGTTAAAACTGACCATTTAGTTATTAACTAAGATATTTATTAAGATAAAGAAAGAATATGAGATTTTCAATCATTCCACTATTACGGCGATTGATATCCATATAGTAAATAGTAAGGAAAAGGAATGACACCAAAAAAGTAAAAGTACTCTATTGGGATATGGATCATAGAATCCGCCAATAACTCGACCCAATAAAATACTAGTTATTTTAGTTAGTTTATTCGGAGTCATTAATTAATTCATTGTAGAACTGATTGATTGGCTTCTATTCCAATAAAACAAACTTATGTTTATAGGAAATCCTATGATACTCGTCACTTCGCATAGAACTGAAATAAGAGATTACTAAAATTACCTTTATCAAGTAATGTATCGTTTAACAGATTAACTACCAATCTCATTTTCATTTAAATTATGAGTACTCTATCCTCGAGCTTGATCAATTAATAGAAAAATTCTACATTATTATTTTCTTAAATTAGGTAAGGATTCTTAAGCTTTTCGATTTATTCAATGTAAGACGACAAGATATAAATAGACTGAGATTGAGATATGAATTGGAACCCTTTTTGATTCTTATCAACAACAACCGGTTCGATTTCTATGGTAGCGGACCTCATAGACATAGATCGGAATGAAGATATGAAGGTACAAATTAGTACGAATTCTTCTTTCTTCGGACATTGTATGTAATAGAGATGTGGAACAAAAAAAATTCCTTTGAAAATCACATCGTTTTTCTTTTTTCTATTTCTTTTTTTTATCCCTAGTGTATTCTATGTGATGCGCACGTATCTATATTTTTGTATGTTATGAAGGAAGTATCTGCTATGGAATAAATATAGATAATGAATAGCAAGAACGATCCATTTTGAACAATACATGTCTTTCACATCCAACTATAAAAGTAACTTCTTTATTTTAAAATGGCGGTTCCAAAGAAACGTACTTCTATCTCAAAAAAGCGTATTCGTAGAAATATTTGGAAGAAAAAGGGATATTGGGCGGCGGTAAAAGCTTTATCTTTAGCTAAATCTATTTCTACCGGGCATTCAAAAAGTTTTTTTGTGCGACAAACAAGTAATAAAGCCTTGGAATAATCTGAATCGACATGACTCGATGAATTGGATGATTTATAAGATGAATAATTCACATTAACTAATGTTTTGAACTCATCTATATGAGATAGAACTGAATCGGCTATTGTGGTATGTAGAATAAGAATTATTCTGTCTATTGGGTTCTAAGAACGGTACTATTTCTTTTTTGTTGTTTGAAAAACAACAACAAAAAAGAAATAGTTAAACAAAAAATACAAGGTTTCACTTTTCATTATAGTAGATTTTGATAATTCGCGAGATGGGGGTTGTTATTTCCCCCCCCCAAAAAAAAAGATTTTTTTTAGGAAGAAGTTTATTCGATTATGTATCTCCAATAGTTATACATCATTAAGATTTTTGGAAGATCTGAAACAAGTATGAACGACAGTAGTAAAAATGAATGGATCCTTAAAACTAATTGATTGAAATATATATTTTAAGACTTTGCTTTGTAACTCTCCGAATCACTACATAGATTCCCTCTTGTTTCGACCCAATCAATAAAAACTCCCCGGATCCCCTTTAGGTCGATATTTATGTACGAAGAATAAGTCAATCTTCCTTAATCCAAAATAGATCCTATGTTTGGACCGTAGGATCGATCAATCTATTTTATATAGAATATACTTTATTTATAAGTAAAGTACATAGCGTAGAATTCCAATAGAGATTGAAACTCTTTTGTTTTATGTGCAGCCCAATACCTAATTGGTTCGGTAAATCCTCACACGAATTATGTATACAATGAGGATCCCAACCATTAATACAGTTTTGATACCAAACTATCTAAATATTTATAGAAATCCCTTGGATGTAGTTATCCAATTGTGATACATAAAAAATCCTATTTATTTTCTTTTGTTCAGTGAAAAATGAATCTTTTTTCATTTCCGATCCATGAAATCAGATAAATGAGAAATGAATCATCAAAAAATGATATAAAAAAGGGACAATTCTTAGTTCTAGACCTCAACTGAGGACATAACCATCTAGTTCCAACTGTTCCAGAAGAACTTATACTACGTGAAAGCCTGTTGTTAAAAATGACACGGATACTAAGGATTATTGAAGTTCAAATATTCATTTGAACGAGTCTTTATTCATCGATTCTAACGTTTCCTAAAATATATTGCATTGAATCTTTCAATCTCGACGATTGAACATCATATGGGCTATTATTATTTCGATCAAGCCGCCATGGTGAAATCGGTAGACACGCTGCTCTTAGGAAGCAGTGCTAGAGCATCTCGGTTCGAGTCCGAGTGGCGGCATCCTCTAAAAAGGACACATTAGATCCTATAATGAATTTAATTCGGAATTTACATTCCGTAATTGAGGGACCCCTCTTTTTTTTAATGATTTTTTTTTTATGATATTTGCGACTTTAGAACATATATTCACTCACATCTCTTTTTCGATCATTTCAATTGTCATTACGATTTATTTGGTGACTTTATTAGTCCATGAAATCGTAGGACTATGTGATCCGTCAGAAAAAGGCATGATAGCCACTTTTTTCTGTATAACAGGATTATTAGTTACTCGTTGGATTTATTCGAGACATTTCCCGTTAAGTGATTTATATGAATCATTAATGTTCCTTTCATGGAGTTTCTCCATTATTCATATGGTTCCTAAAATAGGGAATCATAAAAATGATTTAAGCGCAATAACCGCGCCAAGCGCTATTTTTACCCAAGGCTTTGCCACTTCGGGTCTTTCAA